AATTTACTATTATATAATATTTGCAAAAATTATTGCATTGGTTTTAAATTTTTTCTATTCCGATTAAAAATATTAGCCGATACAACACTTCAAAATTAATTCGAAATCTGAATAGGAATCTATTGTAGATTATTAATAAATAAAATTAAATAAAAATATTTAAAATAAAGCTTGCCTAATAGTAGAACAATCGTGTATAGTAAATCAAACCTTCGTTAAAAGAATTATTCAAAGAATCGCTAATCTATGACTTGGTAGTCTAATAACGGGATATAGCTCAGTTTGGTAGAGTACCTGCTTTGGGAGCAGGGTGTCGTAGGTTCAAATCCTACTATCCCGACTGGACTATCTAACCTTAGAAATGATGTTCTTTTATTCTTGAAGGCATTTAAACGTATCATTATTATCCATCACCATTATAATGTCTATGCAATTAGAAAGTATAAAGACTATTTTTCTTAAGGAGGTGTTTTAGATATGGGTATGAGTCTTCAGCTACTAGGGATAAATCTACGGATCAAGGTAATTTTAGCGACATCCTGGCTATTTGAAAATATAGCTAAAGTCTGCGGATATCCAACAAAAACTCTTGGTATGCCAATTAGAACTGATGTTATTCCGGGATATGGTTTACCAATACATCAAACTAGAGTACCTCCCTTTGCTAACCCTACTACATTTTTAGAAGCTGTTTTTGGGAATATTCCTCAGCCTTCGACTATTGAAAAATTTTATTACGAAAGTCCACAAGATGGATACTATAATTTTTATATTCCACACTATCGTAATGTAGTTTTTTTACCTGATTGGTTATCTAAATGGATTCAACTTCATTTCGACTTGGGAATAGATACTGTAGGTTTAGAAACAATTCGCAACACATTGTTTTCAATGCTAGTTTATTTTTACTTTTTTGCAGAGTTGCGAATTATGCTTAGCTATTTCATTTCAATTAATCCTTATACTCGACCTTGGGTATATTTAATTTCTTTAACTGATTGGATTTATGATATTTTATTTCATTTAGGAATATCAAAACGTGTAGTACTATTAGGATTTCCCTTATTGCCAATTCTTATTCATGCAGCGCTTGGAAACTTAATTGATAGTTTGAATCATTTAGTATTTACGATGCCTTTTCTTCCAAGTGAAGGTGAGCCGGGTGAGTTTTTAATTGATGGAACTGCGAGGAAGGTTTTATTATTCCGCTATCTTCCCGCACTTTGGACTTCAGAGCCAATTCCTGACAGACTAAGAGAATTTTGGTATACAGAACGCCCTGAAATTTACCAATTTATGAAAAAAAATTATGGACATTTAGATATAGACTTTCTTCCTGATGAAATTCTAAAACAAATTTATCAGTTTAAGCATGATCAAATAGATCCTAACTCCTTAACTAAAAACGTAGAGCAATTTAAAGTTCTTGGAGCTCAGCTTATTTCCGATTCTACAATAGATTTCTATCAGTTTAGTAATTGTTTTGTTCATAAACAGGAAATTCTATTCACCTTTTTTTCGGATTATATGGATAGATTAATTTAGAAAAATTAAAATACTAAACTTTTGCAATTATTTCATAGATTTGACAGTATGATTGGAGACAATTTAGTTTAGATATAATATTTATTTTATAGTAATAAATATTATATCTAAACTAAATTGTCTCTATATAGAGAAGAGTTTAAAACAATGTTTTTCCTTGTAGCAAAAAAAAAATCAATATTTAATTCAGGTATGATTTCAGTTTAATGAAATTTATTTAATATAAATTAATTGGAAACTCTAGCCGCTAGTCTTTGACCTAAAAGACTACAAAAAAAAGAGCCTACAGCTAGTGTTTTCTGTTTTAATTGGCTTTTTTCTAAGTTAACTTATTATTTTTACTATCGATGTATTTTATATCCCACATATTAGATGATAATAAATCATTTTCAGGGAATTTATTATTTCCTGTAATTTTTATATGTTGAGGATCTCAAGTAAAGTTGGTCTATATCTATAATATCTATTCTTCTTTTTCATTAACACTGTTTTACTATTTCTTAAGTATCTAATTTTAAAGTTATTTAAATATTTTTGTAAAATTATTTCTTAAACATTTTTTTTAGCATTCAATAGATCATACTAAAGAGTACATCTATAAATTAAGTTTTTAAGTTCAGATTAGATCTTAAAAATTAAAAATAAAGAAAAAAAATTACGGAAATATTAAGAGAGTTTGATCCTGGCTCAGGATGAACGCTGGCGGTATGCCTAACACATGCAAGTCGTACGAGAGTTTTTAACTCAAGTGGCGGACGGGTGAGTAACACGTGAGAATCTGCCTTTAGGAGGGGGACAACAACTGGAAACGGTTGCTAATACCCCATATGCTTTCGAGTGAAATAGATTTATCTGCCTAAAGAGGAGCTCGCGGCTGATTAGCTTGTTGGTAAGGTAATGGCTTACCAAGGCGACGATCAGTATCTGGTTTGAGAGGACGATCAGACACACTGGAACTGAGACACGGTCCAGACTCCTACGGGAGGCAGCAGTGGGGAATTTTCCGCAATGGGCGAAAGCTGACGGAGCAATACCGCGTGAGGGAAGACGGCCTATGGGTTGTAAACCTCTTTTCTCAGGGAGGAAATCAATGACGTGTACCTGAGGAATAAGCATCGGCTAACTCCGTGCCAGCAGCCGCGGTAAGACGGAGGATGCAAGTGTTATCCGGAATCACTGGGCGTAAAGCGTCTGTAGGTGGTTTAATAAGTCAACTGTTAAATCTTGAGGCTCAACTTCAAAATCGCAGTCGAAACTATTAGACTAGAGTATAGTAGGGGTAAAGGGAATTTCCAGTGGAGCGGTGAAATGCGTAGAGATTGGAAAGAACACCGATGGCGAAGGCACTTTACTGGGCTATTACTAACACTCAGAGACGAAAGCTAGGGTAGCAAATGGGATTAGATACCCCAGTAGTCCTAGCTGTAAACAATGGATACTAGATGTTGAACAGATCGACCTGTGCAGTATTAAAGCTAACGCGTTAAGTATCCCGCCTGGGAAGTATGCTCGCAAGAGTGAAACTCAAAGGAATTGACGGGGGCCCGCACAAGCGGTGGAGCATGTGGTTTAATTCGATGCAACGCGAAGAACCTTACCAGGGTTTGACATGATACGAATTTCTTTGAAAGAAGAAAGTGCCGTTTGGAACGTATACACAGGTGGTGCATGGCTGTCGTCAGCTCGTGTCGTGAGATGTTGGGTTAAGTCCCGCAACGAGCGCAACCCTTATTTTTAGTTGCCTTTTATGGAACTCTAAAAAGACTGCCGGTTATAAACCGGAGGAAGGCGGGGATGACGTCAAGTCAGCATGCCCCTTACACCCTGGGCTACACACGTGCTACATTGGGCGAGACAATGAGATGCTACTCTGCGAAGACAAGCTAATCTATAAACTCGTTCTAAGTTCGGATTGTAGGCTGCAACTCGCCTGCATGAAGGTGGAATCGCTAGTAATCGCTGGTCAGCTATACAGCGGTGAATTCGTTCCCGGGCCTTGTACACACCGCCCGTCACACCATGGAAGCTGGTTATGCCCGAAGTCGTTACTCTAACCGTTTGGAGGAGGATGCCTAAGGTAGAATTAGTGACTGGGGTGAAGTCGTAACAAGGTAACCGTACTGGAAGGTGCGGTTGGATCACCTCCTTTTTAAAATAAAATTTTGAAAATTAAGGTCGATTAAGTTAAAAAAATCTTTGAATCTAAAAATTCAAAGGGCTATTAGCTCAGTTGGTTAGAGCGCGCCCCTGATAAGGGCGAGGTCTCTGGTTCAAATCCAGAATGGCCCCAGCGGGGGTATAGCTCAGTTGGTAGAGCACCGCCTTTGCACGGCGGTTGTCAGCGGTTCGACTCCGCTTACCTCCACAATGAAAGCAAAATTAAGTCTTTTGTGAAATAATTATCGATTATATTCAATAGTTTCTGTGTTAAATTCAAGGAACTAAGAGTTTATGGGGAATACCTTGGCATTCAGAAGCGAAGAAGGACGTGGTTACCGACGATATGCTTCGGGGAGCTGGAGACAAGCTACGATCCGGAGGTCTCCGAATGAGGAAACTTTAATAATAACTTCTTATTGAATTCATAGATAAGAAAGAGCGAACCTAGAGAATTGAAACATCTTAGTATCTAGAGGAAAAGAAAGTAAAAACGATTCCCTGAGTAGCGGCGAGCGAAACGGGAACAGCCTAAACTTAATTTTTAATTAAGGGTAGTGGGACAATATTAACGATTTAATGTGACAATTAGAGGAACAAGTTTGGAATACTTGACCATAGAGAGTGAAAGTCTCGTACTTGAAAATTGAAACAATCTAGTTGGATCCCAAGTAGCATGGAGCACGTGAAATTCCGTGTGAATCTGCGAGGACCACCTCGTAAGGCTAAATATTCCTGAATGACCGATAGTGAAATAGTACCGTGAGGGAAAGGTGAAAAGAACCCCGGGAGGGGAGTGAAAAGAACATGAAACCATAAACTTACAAGCAGTAGGAGGACGACTAAAACGTCTGACTGCGTGCCTGTTGAAGAATGAGCCGGCGACTTATAGTTAGTGGCAGGTTAAGGCAGTGAATGCTGTAGCCATAGTGAAAGCGAGCCTGAATAGGGCGTTTGTCTCTAATTATAGACCCGAACCCGGATGATCTAACCATGGTCAGGTTGAAGCTTAGGTAATACTAAGTGGAGGACCGAACCGACTGATGTTGAAAAATCAGCGGATGAACTGTGGTTAGGGGTGAAATGCCAATCGAATTCGGAGCTAGCTGGTTCTCCCCGAAATGCGTTTTGGCGCAGCGGTAAATGTTATAATTTAGGGGTAAAGCACTGTTACGTATGCGGGCTGGTAATTCGGTACCAAATCGTTGCAAACTAAGAATACTAAATGTATAGTTTACCAGTGAGACTGTGGGGGATAAGCTCCATTGTCAAGAGGGAAACAGCCCAGAGCACCAGTTAAGGCCCCAAAATAATTGCTAAGTGATAAAGGAGGTGGGAGTGCATAAACAATCAGGAGGTTTGCTTAGAAGCAGCAATCCTTTAAAGAGTGCGTAATAGCTCACTGATCGAGTAAACCTGCGCCGAAAATGTATGGGACTAAGTAATTTGCCGAAACTGTGCGATATATTTCAAGATTAATATATCGGTAGGGGAGCGTTCTGTTGTAGATCGAAGTATTAGCGTAAGCGGATATGGACGAAGCAGAAGTGAGAATGTCGGCTTGAGTAACGAAAATATAGGTGGGAATCCTATACCCCGAAAACCCAAGGTTTCCTCCGGAAGGCTCGTCCGCGGAGGGTAAGTCAGGACCTAAGGCGAGGCTGAAAAGCGTAGTCGATGGACAACGGGTTAATATTCCCGTACCATTTTTTATTGACATCGAGGGACGGAGAAGGCTAAGCTAGCCGGATATTGGTTACCGGTTTAAGCGTTCGAGATGTAGAGAAACGGTGAAAACGTTTTGAGTTAAGGCGCGAATACGAGATGCTACGGCGTTGAAGTAGTCTATGTCATGCTTCCAAGAAAAGCTTGCACTGTCATAAATAAAAAATGCCTGTACCATAACCGACACAGGTGGGTAGGTAGAGTATACTAAGGGGCGCGAGATAACTCTCTCTAAGGAACTCGGCAAAATAACTCCGTAACTTCGGGAGAAGGAGTGCCTTATTTATATAAGGTTGCAATAACAAGATCCAAGCAACTGTTTACCAAAAACACAGGTCTCCGCTAAGTCGTAAGACGATGTATGGGGGCTGACGCCTGCCCAGTGCCAGAAGGTTAAAGAAGTTGGTTAGTGTATGCGAAGCTGATAACTGAAGCCCTGGTGAACGGCGGCCGTAACTATAACGGTCCTAAGGTAGCGAAATTCCTTGTCGGGTAAGTTCCGACCCGCACGAAAGGCGTAATGATTTGGATACTGTCTCGGAGAGAGGCTCGGTGAAATAGACTTGTCTGTGAAGATGCGGACTACCTGCACCTGGACAGAAAGACCCTATGAAGCTTTACTGTAACTTGAAATTGAAATTGGACTTTATTCGCGCAGTATAGGTGGGAGGCGTTGAGAATACTCTTGCGGGAGTATAGGAGCTATTAGTGAGATACCACTCTTATAATGTTAGGTTTCTAACTTTGAACCATTATCTGGTCAAAGAACAGTTTCAGGCGGGCAGTTTGACTGGGGCGGTCGCTCCCAAATGGTAACGGAGGCGTACAAAGGTTTCCTCTGAACGGATAGAAATCGTATCTAGAGTATAAAGGCATAAGGAAGCTTGACTGTGAGACCTACAAGTCGAGCAGGGACGAAAGTCGGTCTTAGTGATCTGACGGTACTGAGTGGAAAGGCCGTCACTCAACGGATAAAAGTTACTCTAGGGATAACAGGCTGATCTCCCCCAAGAGTTCACATCGACGGGGAGGTTTGGCACCTCGATGTCGGCTCATCGCATCCTGGGGCGGTAGTACGTCCAAGGGTTGGGCTGTTCGCCATGAAAGCGGTACGCAAGCTGGGTTCAGAACGTCGTGAGCAAGTTCGGTCCATATCCGGTGTAGGCGTTAGAATATTGAGAGGAGCCTTCTTTAGTACGAGAGGACCGAAAAGGACATACCTCTGGTGTACCAGTTATCGTGCCAACGGTAAACGCTGGGTAGCTATGTATGGAGTGGATAACCGCTGAAAGCATCTAAGTGGGAAGCCCACCTCAAGATAAGTATTCTCATCACATAAGTGAGTAAGGTCACGGTAAGACTAACCGTTTGATAGGCATTAAGTGTAAGTACAGTAATGTATGTGCTGAGATGTCCTAACAGACCGAGGACTTGAATTATTTATAGTACGTTACGAAAATAACATATATATTTCTTTAAGGTAAATAATCAATATATCTTAAAGAAATTTTGCTTTGCTCTTTCTAGCCTAGTAGAACCACACTGATCCATCTCGAACTCAGTTTTGTGAAATTCTAGAGCACTGACGATACTCTGCACGGGAGTGCATTGGGGAAAATAAGTCAAGAGTAAAGCTTCATTGATTCAACAGAAACTTTCTTTAAAAATAAAATAAATCTCCAGGCATATAGTGTTTTAACAAATTTAGTTAAACTATAAAGTAAAAGAAAAAATACTTCAGAAAGTTTGTATTATTAAATTAAACAAAATTTCATCTTAACCTAAAACAGCTTTATTTCGATAAATTACAATACAAAAAATGATATGAATATACTATAATTAATATTGTAATATATTTTGTTTTTAAATATTCATAGAGGATTAACAGTTATGGATTCTAGATTACTTGTAATTGCAGCACCTTTATTGGTTGCAGCATCATGGGCGTTATTTAATATTGGTCGTTTAGCAATTCAACAAATTCAACGTTTATCTGCTTAAAAAGTTAACGTCTTATTTTAAGATGGAAACAAATTAAATAAAAAATCAAATTAATTTACATTATTTGATTTTTTATTTAGTTTGTTGTAGACTATACTTTATATTCAAAGTAATATTTTTATTTATAAAACTTTATGGCGGTACCTAAAAAGCGAACATCAAAAGCAAAAAAAAATGCTCGCAAAAGTGTTTGGAAAAAAAAGGCAGACAAAGCTGCTAAAAAATCTTTATCTCTAGCTAAATCAGTCTTGCAAGGCAAAACTACAAGTTTTGTGTATAGTCTATATATAGATGAATTGTTTAGTATATAAATTATTGGTATTCAAATTTTATTCTAAAAAGACTAAAAAATATAATATAATCTAAGTTAGTAATTAATAAAATTATATTATATTTATGTCTCATACAGTTAAGATATACGATACATGCATTGGTTGTACTCAATGTGTACGAGCTTGTCCAACGGATGTACTAGAAATGGTTCCTTGGGATGGTTGTAAATCAGGACAAATTGCTTCTTCGCCACGTGTTGAAGATTGTGTAGGATGCAAACGATGCGAAACAGCTTGTCCTACAGATTTTTTAAGTGTGCGTGTTTATTTAGGAAGGCTGGAAACTACTAGAAGTTTAGGATTAGCTTACTAATATTTAAGCCAAAATATATTAGAAGGAATCTAAAAATTCAAAATCATTTTTTAGATTCCTTTTTGTTAAGATAACCAACCATAACTATGTAAACCTTTGCCTAGGAAATTAACCCCTAAATAACAGATCCAAATAACAAAAAATCCAAGTCCGCCTAAAATCGCCGTCTTTTTTCCTTCCCAACCTTTTGTAATTCGAGAATGTAAATACGTTGCAAATACAATCCAGGTGATTAAGGCCCATGTTTCTTTCGGATCCCAACTCCAGTATGAACCCCAAGCTTCATTAGCCCAAACTCCTCCTGCAATAATTCCAATCGTTAAAAATGGAAAACCTAATCCGATAATTCGGTAGCTCCAATTATCTAAACTTTGTAAAAGTTTTAATTTTCCTAATTCAGAGACTTCATCTGATGGAGAAAAAAGTTTGGCTTCATAATAATCAAGCATTATATTATACAATGGTAAAGATGATTCGTCTAAAATTTGTAAATCAATGTCTTGGTATTTTGAAATAACTAAAAATAATATACATAATAATGAACCCATTATTAATGTACCATAGCTTAACATCATCATACTAACATGTAGCATTAACCAATTTGATTGTAAAGCAGGGACAAGTGGGCTCGATTTTTGCATATCGACTGACAACGTTAAATTTGCAAACCCATTAATTAATAAAGCAACTGGGATTAAAATGGCACCCACTAATTTACTTTTTGTTTTAAATTCAACGTATAAATAAATTGTTAATAATGTCCAAGTTAAAAACAGTAATGACTCATATAAATTACTTAATGGAAAATAACCTGCTACAATCCATCTTGAACCAAGAATAAAAAATAGCAAAATATTCGCAACAATTGCACTAATTTTACCTACTTGCGAGAGGTTTTTTGTCCACTTAAAAAAAGATAAACTAATCCAATAAATAGTCATTGCAAATAATAAAATTCCAAAAACTAAATTAGATGATAAATTTTGAATAATATCCCAGTCCATTAAAAAATTTTAACAAAATTTTCTATATAAATTGTTTTACACTTTATCATTTTACTAAAAATATTGGAGATTTGACTAATTTTATTTTTAGAAATATGTCATAAATTATCGAATGTAAAACGATTTCATCATTAAATATTTATATTTTTAGACAATTAAAAGTTCTCATTAACTTATATATCAAAACTTTAAAAATAAAATTACGCAAAATGGAGAAAATTAAAAAATCTTATTTGCTAGTTGCTAAATTAAAGTTTAAATATTTTTGTTTAAAACCTTATTCTTTAAATTCCACTACCAAGTTTATACTTAAAATTATCAAAAATAAATCAATGTTAATTTTTAATTGACACTCTTAATATTTTCCAAGTAAGATTCTGTAAATTTCGAGAAAACAATAAACTATGTCAGCAACAAAAAAATATGAAATGATGATTCTTTTAACTGAAGAATTTAATGATAGCGAATTAAAGACTTGGGCATTTAATTATGCAAAAGCTTTAAGAAAATTAAGTGCTTCAGAAATATCTGTAATTTCTCGTGGAAAACGTGATTTATCGTATTATATTAATAACCAAAAAAAAGGAAACTTTATTCAAATAAATTTTTCAAGCATGCCTAAATATGTCGATAATTTTTCAAAAAATTTAAAATTTGATTCCAATGTTTTAAGATTTTTGATTTTAAATAAATAATCGAATATAAAAAATCTATAATTTTAAAAGGTACTTGAATCACATGAAAAGATATGATAATATAAGAATATATAATATATCCTCAGTAGCTCAGTGGTAGAGCAATCGGCTGTTAACCGATTGGTCGTAGGTTCAAATCCTACCTGGGGAGTACTATAAATAAATTCTAAGATGATTAATAATTCAGATACATTAAAAATCGGAAATAAAACTTTTAACTCTAGATTAATGCTAGGAAGTGGGAAATACCGAACAATTGAAAATGCTGTTAATAGTATTATAACTAGTGATTGCGAAATTTTAACTGTTGCTGTTCGACGATTACCGACTAAGCTGACTAATGACAATACTAGTTTTTTAAAGTCTTTGGATTGGAATAAATTATGGTTATTACCAAACACCGCAGGTTCACAAACAGCGGAAGAAGCAATTCGAATGGCATTTTTAGGACACGAATTAGCATGTCAACTAGGACAAGAGGATAATTTCTTTGTTAAACTTGAAGTAATTTCTGATCCAAAATATTTATTACCTGATCCAATTGGAACATTAAAAGCCGCAGAATTTTTAGTAAAAAAGGGCTTCACAGTTTTACCTTATATCAACGCTGATCCCATGTTAGCATTACATTTAGAAGATTTAGGGTGTGCGACAGTTATGCCCTTAGGATCTCCTATTGGTTCAGGACAAGGATTAAATAATATCTCTAATCTTCAGATTATCATTGAAAATTCTAGTATACCTGTTATTATTGATGCGGGTATTGGGACACCTAGTGAAGCAGCAAAGTCAATGGAATTAGGTGCTGATGGAGTTTTATTAAATACTGCTATAGCACAAGCTAAAACGCCAGAGAAAATGGCATTAGCTATGAAATTAGCAGTAGAAGCTGGCCGTTTAGGTTATTTGGCAGGTCGAATGGAAAAAAATCGTATGCAAGTCCAAGTTCTCCATTAGGCCACATAAGTCAATTAAATTAAAAACTACATAGTTATTTGTAAAATGTTTGCCGACGTTTTGTAATTGATTTACAAAACGTCGGCAAACATTTTACAAATAACTATTTCAAATAGAAGAAAACGATTAAAATAAATTCAACTTTTCAGGTTAATAAAATTAATTTAAGCATCAGTTTTTAGAATATTTTGCTTAGTTTCTTCTTGATTTTGTTCTTTTTTCTCCTCAGCTTGCTCTAATAAGCGTGGATCAACTCTCCGATAATCAATTTCAACCTTTACATCATTTGTATAACTAGCAAGTGTACCTTCTTCTTTTACTCTTGAAACTCTTAATATTGTTCCTGGATATAAAGGTTTTGATAAACACTGTTGTGCTAAGGTATCTTCTAGTAATCGCATAACAGCTCGACGTAAAGGTCGTGCACCATAAACAGGATCATAACCCTCTTCTGTTAAAAGATTTCGAACAGAAACATCAACTTCTAACGTCAGTTCTTTTTCTTCTAAACGTTTTTGTAATTGTTTAACCATTAGTCCACAGATTTCCCAGATATCATATTTTGTTAAATGATTAAAAACAATAATTTCATCAATTCGATTCAAAAACTCAGGTCGGAAAAATTCTTTTAATTCCTCATTAACTAATTCAGTGACCTTTTCAAATAACGCTGAATCTTTAATAGGTTCTGGTGTTGGTTCCCAACCTAAACAACCACTTTCATCGATTCGAAAAGCAGGCTTATCTTGTTTTGTTTTTGGTTTAATACCGCTTTCTTTTTCAATAATTTTCGCACCAAGATTAGTGGTCATAATAATCATTGTATTTCTAAAATCGATCGTTCTTCCCTTTGAATCGGTTAAACGTCCGTCGTCTAAAATTTGTAATAGTAAATTAAATACATCCGGATGAGCTTTTTCAACCTCATCAAGTAATACTACTGAATATGGTTTTGTCTGCACAGCTTCGGTTAACTGACCGCCCTCGTTATACCCAACATACCCTGGTGGCGAGCCAATTAATTTAGCAACGGTATGTTTTTCCATATACTCAGACATATCTAATCGGATCATTGAATCCTCATTACCAAACATGTATTCTGATAAAGCTTTTGTTAATTCTGTTTTTCCAACACCGGTAGGCCCTGCAAAAATAAAACTAGCAATTGGTCGATCTGGATTTCTTAATCCTACTCGAGCGCGTCGAATAGCTTTCGATACAGAAACAATTGCGTGATGCTGTCCAATAAGCCGTTCGTGCAAAGTTTCTTCCATTGTTAACAATCGTTTTGATTCAGAATCAGAAATTTTATTTACAGGTATACCTGTCCAACCAGCAATAACTTCTGCTACGTCACCTTCTAAAACTGTATCAATTTCTTTTCGAGCTAATCCTAATGTTTCATTTGTCAAGATACTTTGTTTCATGATTCGAATATGAGTTCGAACTTCCATTTCATGATCAACTAATTGTTTAGCAATATCAAAATCGTGTTCTTTGATACTTTCTTCCTTATCGCGTAACGTATCTTGTAATTCTTTTAATAATCGCTTCATACCACGGGGTAAACGTCGGTTTTCTAACCGTACACGCGAGCCTGCTTCATCTAAAACGTCAATAGCTTTATCAGGTAAAAAACGATCTGCAATAAATTTATCAGCTAAAATTGCTGCTTGCTCTACAGCTTTATCATGATAACTTAACGTGTGATGCTCTTCAAATTTCGACCGTAAACCTAGTAAAATTTCTATTGTAACGCCTACAGTAGGTTCTTTGACATGAACTGGCTGAAATCTTCGTTCTAATGCAGGATCACGCTCAATATATTTTCTATACTCGTCAATAGTAGTTGCCCCGATACATCTAAATTTACCTCGAGCTAACGCTGGTTTTAAAATATTTGCGGCATCAACAGCTCCTTCCGCAGCACCTGCTCCGACTAATGTATGAATTTCATCAATTACTAAAATAATAGCCGAATCATTTTGAACTTCTTCGACAATTCGTTTAATGCGTTCTTCAAATTCCCCACGATATTTAGTACCCGCTAATATTGATCCTAAATCTAAAGCCATAAGAAGATTTCCATCTAGAAAATCTGGAGCTTTTTCTGCGATGATTAACTGGGCAAGACCTTCTGCAACTGCTGTCTTTCCAACCCCGGGTTCTCCTATAAGAACAGGATTATTTTTTCGACGTCGAGCTAATACCTTGATTACTTCATGGATTTCTTTGTCACGTCCAATTACAGGATCTAATTTACCATCAACAGCTTCCTTCGAGATATTTTCAGAATATTCGTCCAATGTTGGAGTAGAACTTCCTTTTTTCTCTCTTTCTAATAAGAATTTTTCTGCCTGTGTTAATGGTCGTAATATTTCTTCTTGATTTTCTTCGATGTACATTAAGATTAAGTTTCGAAGTTTCGGTATATTAACGCCTAATTTGTCTAAAGTACGCATAGCAACCCCATCAGATTCACTAATAAGAGCTAACAAGATATGTTCTGTACCTACAAAATTTTGACCTAAATCTTTTCCTTCATGAACAGCCATTTCTAGAACACGTTTTGCACGAGGAGTAAATGGTATTTCAGATGCAACAAATCCAGTACCACGACCAATATATAACTCAATTTCTCGTCTTGCTTTTTTTAAGGTAACTTTTTGTTTTTTTAGTGCTCGTGCACCAATACCATGACGTTGCCCAATAATTCCTAGTAATAATTGTTCGGTTCCCACAAAATTATGCCCCATTCGTCGAGCTTCTTCTTGCGATAGCATAATAACTTTAATGGCACCTTCAGTGAATTTTTCAAACATCCTTGACTCCTTGAATAGTAATTAGATTAGAAAATTAGAAAAATAAATTTAAACTACAAATTTTTTATGAATTGAATTTATTCTCCCCTTTTTTATTGTAATTTTAAAAGCTAGTCACTTACATTCATTATAGAACAAAAAAATTTAAAATTAAATATAATTTTACTTCTACTAGATTTTTTAGCTTAACTTATCTACAATAACAAAAAAGCTTGAAATATATTTATCGGCGGTATGGCCAAGTGGTAAGGCAGTGGATTGCAAATCCTCGATCCCCAGTTCGAATCTGGGTGCCGCCTGTACATTTCAAGCTATATATTTGCTTTTTATTTAAACTTATTTTAGTATATATTTATAAGCAAACAATAAGGGAATGTGGTGGAATTGGTAGACACGACGGACTTAAAATCCGTTGCCTTGTGAAAGCGGTGAGGGTTCAAGTCCCTCCGTTCCCATTTAAAAAAATTACATTGAAGATAGTTTTATAATTAATGTCAAAAATTAAATAACAAAAAATATTAGTATAGTAGATGAAAAGATTGGTTACCTTCTTTCGAAATTGACTCTTAAGGTTTTACTTTTATTTATATTAATTTAAATCATTAAATCTAATTTTTTGTAAAAAATTAGATTTAATGATTTAAATTAATATAAATCAATACGAGATAATACTCCTGACGGTAATTCTAAATTTACTAATAATTCGACATTTAACTGTTGGATCATAGTAAATTTCAATAACGCGTTTATGAACTCTTAATTCAAAATGCTCTCTTGAATCTTTATCTACATGTGGAGAACGTAAAACACAATAAATACGTTTATCCGTTGGCAAAGAAACAACCGATAGCTTAGTAGCGTCACTATTTTGAATAGTATCGCTTATTTTTCGACACGCAGAAGTTAAAAGTTCATGATTAAAAGACTCTAATCGTACACGAATTTTTGCATTCGTTTTAATTTCCATAAACTTATTTGATTATTGAATAATTTTAGAAACAACACCTGCCCCAATTGTACGACCGCCTTCGCGAATAGCAAATCGCATACCTTCTTCAATAGCAACTGGATAAATTAATTCCGCAGTCATTTTTATACGGTCACCAGGCATTACCATTTCTACAATACTTCCATCATCTGCTGTAAATTGTGTGATAGCACCTGTTACATCAGTTGTACGTACGTAGAATTGAGGTCTATAGCCTGTGAAGAATGGAGTATGACGTCCACCTTCGTCTTTTGTTAGTACGTAAACTTCAGATTCAAAATTAGTATGCGGAGTGATTGTGCCAGGTTCAGATAAAACCATACCTGCCTCAATATCTTCACGTGTAACACCACGTAATAAAATACCTACGTTATCGCCAGCAAAACCTTCGTCTAAAGTTTTTTGGAACATTTCGATTCCAGTGATTGTTGTTGTTTGAGTGTCTCCAACACCAACAATTTCGACAGTATCACCAACTTTAACAACCCCTCGTTCAATACGACCTGTGGCTACCGTACCACGACCAGTAATAGAGAAAACATCCTCAATAGCCATTAAGAAAGTTTTTTCAATATCACGTTCTGGTGTTGGGATATATTCATCTACCGCATCCATTAATGCAAAAATTTTATCTACCCAAGGGTTATCACCACGTTTTATAGCAGGATTTGAAGAAATCGCTTCAATTGCTTGTAATGCAGAACCAGGGGCAAATCGGAATGTCATCACCTGGAAATCATAAGCCGAAAGTAATTCACGAACTTCTAATTCGACTAATTCTAATAATTCAGCATCATCTACTTGATCTTCCTTATTTAAAAATACAACAATATCAGGAACACCAACTTGTTTTGATAATAAGATATGTTCACGTGTTTGTGGCATTGGTCCATCAGCCGCTGATACAACTAAGATTGCGCCATCCATTTGTGCAGCACCAGTAATCATATTTTTCACATAATCCGCGTGACCCGGACAATCAACATGGGCATAATGACCGTTTTCTGTTTCATATTCAACGTGTGCTGTATTAATTGTAATACCACGAGCACGTTCTTCTGGTGCACCATCAATATCCGGGTAATCTTTAACCTTAGCGTTTCCGTCTAACGCTAATGTTGCTGTAATTGCAGCAGTTAATGTTGTTTTACCATGATCTACGTGACCAATAGTTCCAATATTAACATGAGGTTTTGTACGTTCAAATTTTTCGCGTGCCATTTTTTAAAGTTCCTTTAATTTTTTAATTGAGATAGTATAATATAATAAGCTTTTAGCGAGAAGATGCTTTTTAATAATTAATAACGAAAATGTGCAAATGCTTTATTGGCATTTGCATTTTATGTGTTTCTTCTTTTTTCTTGATAGTATTACCTATATCGTTTGCTGTGTCAATAATTTCGTTAGCTAATTTAATTGACATAGTTCGACCAACACGTTGACGTGAATATTGGATAATCCATCTTAACGATAAATTTGTTGCACGGAATCCACTAACTTCAACTGGAACTTGATAAGTTGACCCACCGATGCGTCGTGCTTTTACTTCGACAACCGGGCTTGCATTTCGAATGGCTCTTTCAAAAACAACTAAAGGATCTTCATTAGTTTTAACTTTAATAATTTCGAAAGCTGCATTAACTATATTTTGTGCTAAGTTTTTTTTACCCGATTTTAAAATTCGAGTAATAAGCAGACTTACTAAATAACTATTGTAGGTAGAATCTGCTTCAGGAAACCTTTTCTTTGAGATATTTCGACGAGACATAATATCAATTTACTTAAAATTTATTGAAAATATTTATTTATCACTCTTTGGTTTTTTAACACCATATTTAGAACGGCCTTGTGTACGGTCTTTTACGCCGACACTATCTAATGCTCCACGTATAATATGGTATCTAACACCAGGTAAATCTTTTACTCGACCACCTCGAATTAAAACTACGGAATGTTCTTGTAAATTATGGCCTATTCCTGGGATATAAGCTGTAACCTTCAAATCAGATGTTAATCTTACACGAGCGACTTTACGAATAGCCGAATTAGGTTTTTTCGGTGTTGTAGTATAAACACGCGTACAAACCCCACGTCTTTGTGGGCAATTTACAAGTGCAGGAGATTTTGTTTTTTTCTTAATTTGTATCCGTCTTGAACGAACTAATTGTTGAATAGTTGGCATGTATTTTAAAATTAATATATAAATAGAAAATTCTTACTGATAAATGTTAATTTAATCGTTAGTCGAATTTATTCCATATTTTTTCATAAACCTTTCGACACGACCTTCACTATCAATAATTGTTTGTGAATCTGTATAAAATGGATGATTTGCTAACCATATATCAACTTGTAATTCACTTTTTGTAGAACCAATATAACAAAGAGGTTTTCCATCACAAACGATTGGAGTCTCATTAAACCATGTAGGATGAATTTCAGGTTTTGGCATATTTCTAAATTTTTTAACGTTTTGAGTATTGTGGTGCTTTTCTTGCTTTTCGTAAACCATATTTTTTTCGTTCTTTAATTCGAGCATCTCGAGTTAAAAATCCGAATGGTTTTAAAACCGAACGGTTCTGAGGATTCATTTGACAAAGTAATCGTGCTACCCCTAACTGAATAGATTCGGTTTGACCTGTAAGTCCACCTCCACGAACTAATGCTATAATATCAAATTGTTTTTCTAAGTTTAATTCTTTTAACGGTGCCCAAATATCTTTTAAATATGTTAGGTTATATTGTAAGTATTTTTCACCGGAAACTTTGTTAATTACAATATTACCTTCTCCTGAACAAGAAAAACACGGGCAATTGCTTGTTTTCGTTTTCCAAGACCAATAGTATTTTTCTGAAAGACTGAGTCCAATTTTAGTATTCATAAATATATATATTATTAATATAGTTATATAAATTCATCCAATTTTATTGGATTTTGTGCTGCATGTGGGTGATCAGGGCCATTATAAATCTTTAGTCGTTTTGGAAGACTTTTTTTAGCTGATCCTTCTGGCAGCATACCGTAAATAGCAGTCATTAATAATTGTGATGGTAAAGCATTAATTACTTGTTTTAAAAGACGACCAGGTCGGCCAGGTACATTTACAGAAAATCTTGGTTGTTGACTATCGAAAATCATATCTTGTGCATTTATTACTACTACATAATCACCAACATCAAAAGCTGGATGATAATGTAATTTTTGTTTACCAGATAAAAGACGACTAATCACAACAGCAATTCGTCCTAATTTTTGATCTTTACAATCAATTAAACACCAATTTTTTTTTTTATAATCAGAAGCTGGGATAAATGTTTCATTCATAAAATATTAATTAATAAAATAAAAAAAATTAATTACTTAAAACTATTCCTAATTTATTTTTTAGAGTGGTAAAAACTTCATCTGCAGATTTTCGGCCAAAGTTTTTAAGTTCCTGCAATTTTTCAGGGGAATATTTTAATAAATCACCTATTGTATTTATTTGTGCTCGTTTTAAACAATTATAAGCTCGTACAGATAAATGCAATTCTTCAATTGCAATATTTGTATGTGGATTTTTTGGAGCTGATAAAGTTTTATTTTCCGATTCTTTTGTTTCTTGAGGTAACTTATTCTCTAATAAAGAACTAAAGAAACTAATAATAAAACGAGATGCAGAAGAAACAGCTTCTTCGGGTGACATACTTCCATTAGTCCAAATATCAAGAAACAAACGTTCGGTCAAATCATTTGAATTATCATAAATGTTTTCAATTTTAAAATCTACTTTTTGTACCGGCATAAAAATTGCATCAATCTGAAGATAATCTTGCGATTTTTTACAAAATGTTTGACCTGCTAATTTATACCCAGTACCAGATTCAATTTTAAACTCGATTTCTAGAACGTTAGACGTTGTAATTGTCGCTATATAATGGTTTGGATTTACAATTTCTACCTCTGACGGTAGTTGTATACAATTAGCTGTAACAACAGCAGGACCTTTAATTTTTAGACGTCCAAACTTAAGATCGTTTGTTTTGCTTTTTAAAACAATTCCTTTCAAATTTAGTAAGATTTCTAAAATATCTTCACGAATCCCTGGGATTGTTGAAAATTCATCACGCACACCGGCAATACGAACACCAGTAATTGCAGTACCACCTAAATCACTTAGTAAAACTCGTCGAAAAAGATTTCCAATAGTTATACCTTGTCCAGGATGTAAAGATTTTATTACAAATTGTCCGTATATTGATCCGGATTCAACTTTTTTCGATTTAAGACATTTTATATAGAAATTATTCATAGTTGTGATTTAAATTCATTTTTCTTTTTACTTTTTACAATTCACGTTGTTTTAAACACGTCGACGTTTTGGAGGGCGACAACCATTATGTGGTACGGGAGTTATATCTTGAATTGAAGTAACTTCAAATCCTGCACCTTCAATAGATCGAATAGCTGTTTCACGTCCAGAGCCTTGACCTTTTACTAAAACTTCAACGCTTTTCATACCTTTACTTAAAGCATCTAAGGCTGCTTTTTCAGCAGCGGTTTGGGCCGCAAAAGGTGTACCTTTTCTTGCTCCTTTAAATCCTGAACTCCCAGCAGAAGCCCATGAAATAGTATCACCTGTTATATTCGTAATTGTAACAATTGTATTATTAAAAGTAGATTGAATATGAACAACCCCATTGATACTACTATTTTTATCTTTCTTAAAGGTAGATTTTCGAATTTTTTGTGCCATATAATATAAAAATTTAAATTAATAGAATTTATTTTTAAACAAAATTATTTTTTCTTACCTGTAACCGTTTTTTTAGAGCCGCGTCGTGAACGAGCATTTGTTCGCGTACGTTGACCACGAACAGGTAAATTATTTCTATGTCTTTTTCCTCTATGACAATTTATTTCATTTAATCGTTTTATATTTAAACCATTAAAACAACGAAGATCACCTTCTAAATTTAAATCAATTGACTCTAACTGATCTCGCAATGCTATTGTTTGTTCCGTTGTTAAATCATCTGTTCGCGTTTCTGGACTAATTTCTGCTAGTTCAATAATTTTTCTTGCGGATGTAATCCCAATTCCATGAATATAAGTCAATGCATATGCAATTCTTTTATTTCTTGGCAAATCAACACCTATTAATCTGACCACTTGATTAACTCCTTTAAAATATTAACCTTGACGTTGTTTATGTTTAGCATTCGGACAAATTACCATAATTTTCCCTTTGCGTTTAATTACGCGACATTTATCACACATTTTTTTCACTGAAGGACGAACTTTCATTAGACATTTTCTATTAATTAAATAAGTTTTATAAATTGTTTAGTCGAACATATCATAGTAAATATTGGAAAGAATAATACTTCGCATTTCTCGTGTTAAATCGAGTATTACACCGACTAAAATTAGTAAAGAGGTTGTTCCTAAATTCGTAAAACCAGATAAAGATAAAATAGCTTGAATTATATTTGGTAACGTTGCTAATAAAGCTAACATAATTGCTCCTAGCAATGTTACTCGTTTCATAACTTGCTTTAAATAAAATGTGGTTTCTACACCCGGTCTTATACCCGGTATACTTACTGCCATCTTTTGCAATTCATCCGAAAGATCTTTCGGATTAACTACAATTGTTGAATAAAATAAGCTAAATAATAAAATCAAAACGAAATAGCTAACCCAGTAAATAATTTTATAAGACTTAACAAATACTGGCAGAGTTATTAATGGTGTTAATATTCTTAATAAACCTAAATTATAAATAAACGTCGGAATAACTAGTACGGCTGTTGTTAAGATAATAGGCATTACCCCAGCTTGGTTAAACCGTAGGGGAATATAATAACCCGATTCAAGATTTGATGAGCCAGAAAAAGGAAGAGAAGTCTGATTTAATTGTTTTGAAGAAATTAAATAGACTTTTCGCATACCCTCTTGTAATAAAACAATTCCGTAGAGCGCTACAAATAGTACAAAACCACTTAATAACCAAGATCCTATAGGAACTTTTCCACTCGACTCAGTTATTACCTGTTTCACAAAACCTGGGAGACTCGATACAATATTAGTATAAATAAGAAGTGATGGTCCGTTACCTAAACCATATTCAGTTATGATTTCGCTCAGCCACAGAACTATCATAGCACCAGTAGTTAACCAAATTACTATCTCGAAAGCTAAGACTAAATTCCATTCAAATAATGCACGTTTTAAATAGAATGCAACACTAGTGCTTTGAATTAGAGACCAACCTAATGTTAGTAGACGCGTTAATGAATTAATGCTTCTTCGAGCTTCAGCACCACCTTCTTTCTGTAATTTGGAAAGACCTGGTAAAAGACTAACCAATAACTGCATAATAATGGATGCGTTTATATAAGGAAAGATATTTAAAGTAAATAAACCTACGACAACAGTGTTATCGCCAGCAAACGTGCTTACTAAAGTTCTTAACCGAAAGTGTCTTTCAATATAAAATTCTAAATGTCCATGATCTATACCAGGAACTGGTAGAAACGTCCCCATTCGAATAAATAATAATATTCCTAAACTTAATAAAAGTCTGTTTAATAAACTATCCTTATCATCCGTTTGTTTCATTGCTATTTTTCAATTAACTAGTTTAGCTATTTATTTTCTCACTACTATTTGAGTGTAAATCGCGTTTCTTTAAAACTTGAGATTTCGTTGTTAAATTATTTAACCCCGAAACAGCCGCTCGCGCATTATTTAAAACATTATTCGATCCTAGTTGTTTTGCAATTACATTCTTAATCCCTGCAACTTCTAAAACTGTTCGAACAGATCCACCAGCAATTACACCAGAACCTTCGATAGACGGACGCATGATTATTTTACATGCACCAAAAATTCCAATAACATTGTGAGGAATACTTAAAGATTTTGTAATTGGAATTTTTATTAAATTTTTTCTCCCATCAGCTTTAGCTTTTTTAAAAGCATTGACAACATCATCAGCTTTTCCTACTCCAACCCCAACTTGACCATTTTCATTTCCAACAACAACAATGGCACGAAAACTTAACTTTTTCCCACCCTTTGTTACTTTTGATACGCGGCTAATTTTAATTAGTCGTTCGACAAATTTTGATTCACTTAAATTGTCGTTACGTTGTAATGCTTTTTTTGATTTATTAACTTGTTTTAGATCGGTACTCATAAAATTTATTAAACTTATACTTATAGTTTTCAAATTATTTATTAAAATTGAAGACCACCTTCTCTTGCACCATCAGCTAAAGCTTTGATTCGTCCATGATATAAATAAGGACCTCGATCGAATACAATTTTAGTGATATTTTTTTTTAGACTTAACTTTGCTAATTTTTGCCCAATAAGTTTTGAGGCATCACAAGTTCGTCCGTTTTGAATATTCAATTTAATATCTCGATCTAAAGTAGAGCATGAAACAAGAGTTTTAGAATTTGTATCATCAATAATCTGTGCATAAATATTTTCATTCGAACGAAAAACCGATAAACGAGGACGCTCAGGAGTTCCTTTAATTAGTCCGCGTAAACTTTCACGTTTTAATTGTTTATATTTATTAGGTTTTAACTTTTTATTTTTATTTTTGAGTTTTAATAGAACTCGCTTTGAAAATTTCATAAATCTATTTGTCTATAACTTTAATTATTTAAAAAATTTTTAGATTTTATTTTTTACCTGACTTACCGGCTTTACGTTTTACAATTTCTCCCTTGTAAAGAATTCCTTTGCCTTTATAAGGTTCTGGAGGTCGCCACGATCGAATATTCGACGCAAACAAACCAAGATTTCCTTTGTCGCAAGCTTTTAAATTGATTGTTGTATTTTGAACAACTTCAACTGAAATCCCTTCAGGAATTACTAATTCGACAGGATGACTATAGCCTAAGTTTAAAATTATAGAGTTACCTTGAACTGATGCTCGATAACCAACTCCTTGTAAATTAAGTGTTAGTTGAAATTGTTCTGAAACACCTGTTACCATATTATTAATTAATGTTCGATATAATCCGTGTAAAGCACGATTAGATCGTGTGTTATCTTTGACATTTACAATTAAACTACCATCGATTTCTTCAATTCCAATAGCATCGGGAATTGTGTTATGTAATGTTCCAAATTTTCCTTTTACTGTAAGATCCGGCCCACTACAAGTTATATCGACATTTGCGGGTATTTTAATCGGCAATTTTCCGATACGTGACATAATTTTTAATTACTCCAATTACCAAATATAACATAAAACTTCACCACCAATCCCAAGTTCTTTGGCTTTTAAGTTCGTCATTACTCCTTTTGAAGTAGAAATAATTGCAATACCTAAATTATCTAAAACTTTTGGTAGTTTTTTCGACTTGCTATAAACTCGCAAGCCTGGCTTACTTACTCGTACCATCTTACAAATAACAGGTTCGCGCGATTTTCCTTTATATTTTAAGGAAATAAGTAAAAATTGATAAGAATTTTCCATATAGATTTCATAATCTTCGATAAATCCTTCTTCTTTTAGAATGTTTGTAATAGCTTTCGACATTTTCGTAGCTGGAATTTGTACAATTTGATGTTTAATCATATTTGCATTTCTAATTCGAGTTAACATATCTGAAATAGTATCTGTTACCATACTTGTCTCCTTATATAGTTTTTATTGTTAGTATTATTCTTGAGACCACCGTTTTCGACGTAAATGTTTTTTTCTATCCCACGCTTGACTAACTTCTGAGAAAGATGAGTATTTGTCATAATAACCAGAATCGTTTAATGGAAATCTTAAAAATTTAAAAAGTACCATTCCATTTAAAACCCTATCCATGGTTTTTGATCTTGATTTCGGTGCTGTTGATGAGAATACAAGAGTGATACTAAATCCTTGTGTTTGATCAACGTCATCATAATCAATTTCTGGAAAAATTAATTGTTCTTTTAACCCTAATGTATAATTACCGGCTTTATCAAAACTTCTAACAGATAAGCCTCGAAAATCACGAATTTGAGCAAAAGTAAAGAAAATTAATTTCGTAAGAAACGAATACATCTTACTCCCTCGCAATGTGACAGTTAGACCTAATTCCATATTTTCACGAATTTTAAAACCAGCAATTGCTTTTTTTGCTCTTGTAATTATTGGTTTTTGTCCTGTAATAGCAGTAAATTCGTTAATACTTTTTTTTAATATATTTGTATTTTGTGCTGCTAATCCTAACCCGCGATTAATTTGAATTTTTTGAAGTTTTGGAATTGTATGAGGATTGCCAAATAGTTCTGGATTATTTTTTTTTATAACAGCTCGAATCCCTTTTTCATATTCACCTTTTATATCTTCCAATAAAGAATGAATCTCAGCGATTTCTTCTAATGAATGTTGATTGCGCATATTATTTTTATTACATTATTACAACTCGTTTTTAGTTTAATTTTACGTTTGAATGATGAATTGGAGCTTCGAACTGTTTAATTTCTCCAACTTCATTTTCCGCATTGGGCTTAATATGTTTAAATTTAAAATTTATACCTTTAACTATAATTTTCCCAGTATTTCGATCAATTTTACTAACTTTTCCTATTTTATTTTTGTCAAAGCCAGTTATAATTTTTACATTATCACCGATTTTAACATGTATTTTTTGTTGCTTACGCATTTACAGAACCTCCGGTGCTAATGAAACAATTTTAGAAAAATTTTTATCACGAATCTCACGTGCAACAGGTCCAAAAACCCTAGTTCCACGAGGGTTATTGTCAAGATTTACAATCACTGCTGCATTATCATCAAATCGAATATACATCCCATCTGGACGACGAATGGTTTTTGAAGTTCGTACAACAATTGCTCGTACAATATCAGATCGTTTAATTGGCATATTAGGTATAGCTTCTTTAACAACACCAATAATTGTATCACCAATTTTTGCATACTTTCGATTACCACCTAATACTCGAATACACATAATTTTTCGAGCGCCTGTATTATCAGCCACTGTTAACATTGTTTGTGGATAAATCATATAAATTTACTTTTAACTAACTAAAGAAGATTTCGAAAGAACTTTGGATAATGTCCAACGTTTTCTTTTACTTAATGGTCGACATTCTTGCACCAAAACTTGATCACCAATATTACATTCGCCCATTTCATCATGAGCTAAGTATTTTCTTGTTTTTGTCATTGTTTTTGAGTAAATTGGATGAGAATAACGACTTTCAACTTTTACTACTATAGTTTTTTGCATTTTGTTACTAACAACAATACCAACTTTTTCTTTTACTGGCATTTAAAACTCCTTGAATCATTATTTTTACAGATATTTCTAATAAATTAGAAATTTCCGGTCATATAATTTTGTTTTTTAATTAATTTCATTACAGTATTCCCACGTTTTTTTTCTAAAGCATCTAATCTTGACGTTAATATAGTTTTTAGTTGAGCTAAACGTCGTTTTGCTTTTTTAATTTCATGGGGCTTAAAAGGTTGACGTGTCGCTTTCTTGAATTGCAGTTGGAATAATTCTTTCTCAGTTTGAATAATTGCTTGTGAGATTTCAGAATTAGGTAATGCTATCATCTCATTAAATTGAACTGTACTCATAATTTATTAAATTTTAATTCTAGTAATAAATTTTGTTTTTATTGGTAATTTGTACGAAGCTAAATGAAGCGCCGTGGCAGCAATTTCTTCAGGAACCGAGGCTATTTCAAATAGAATTGTTCCAGGCTTAACTACTGCTACCCAATAGTCTACAGCGCCTTTCCCTGAACCCATTCGTGATTCTGCGGCTCTAGCTGTAACAGTTTTATCTGGAAAAATTCGAATCCAGAGAGCTGCACCCCGTTTTGTATAACGAGTAATTGTTCGTCGAGCGGCTTCAATCTGACGAGAAGTAATCCACGTAGGTTCTAAAGCTTGTAAACCGTAATCGCCAAATGTTACTTCATTCCCTCGTGTCGCTTTCCCACGCATTCGTCCACGATGATACTTTCTATATTTTGTTCTTTTTGGACTTAACATAATAAATTAGTTGGATAAAATATAAATCTCTTAAATACTCTTATTTAGTGTTTATTTTGCTAAAATTTCACTTTTAAATAACCATACTTTAACTCCTAAAACTCCATAAATAGTATGAGCTTCTTTTGTAGCATAGTCAATATCTGCTCGTAATGTTTGTAATGGAACGCGTCCTTCTCGAATCCACTCACTTCGAGCAATTTCTGCCCCGTTTAGACGACCTGATACTTGAATTTTAATCCCATTAACATTTTCATCTAATGCACTTTGCATTGCTTTACGAATAGCTTTTCGAAACGCAACTCGGTCTTCTAACTGCTCTACGACTAAGTCACCAATAAGAGATGCGTTTAAATTGACTTTTTCAACTTCAATAATATTAATTGTTAATTGACGATTGGGGGGTAAAATTTTCTTAATATTACTTAATAAAGTTTTTATACCAGTACCATTTTCACCCACAAGTACACCAGGACGTCCTGTTTCAATATTTAATTGAATTTGGTCACTTAAACCATTTCGATTAATTTGAATATTAGAAATACTAGCTGTTTTAGCTAATTTATTAAGATATGTTCGAATTTGATTATCTTCTTTTAGTAGATTTGCATACTGATTAAAATTCGCATACCATGCAGATCTATGTTCTTGTGTAATACCTAATCTAAATCCTAAAGGATGTGTTTTTTGTCCCACCGAATTAATCCTTTTAATTAAAATACAATTTATAACGTTATTTAACTAGTACCTTTTACAATAACCGTAATATGGCAAGTTGGTTTTAGAATACTATAAGCACGACCTTGAGCCCGTGGTCGAATTCGTTTTAATTTAGGGCCTTCATTTGCAAATACTTCTTCAATAATTAACTTTTTCTTATCTAAACCATAATTATTTTTTGCATTAGCGGCTGCTGAATGAACAACTTGCCAAACTGGACCACCGGCATCATATGGTAAAAATTCTAAAATCATTAATGCTTCTTGATACGAACGTCCTCGAATTTGATTTAAAACTCGTCTTACTTTATGCGGTGACATCCGAATATATTTTGCTACTGCTTTGACTGTTTGTGTGTTAGACATATAAGATTCTCCACAATTTTTCTTTGATTTCAATATATTATCATCCTTTTACCAGGGGATTTCTGGTTTTTCAGGAGGAGGAGTTACATAACATTTTAATGTGAAGGTAAGTGAATCCAATAGAGTTCCATTTTCTAATTTTTGACTCTTATAATATGGGACTTCTGTAATATTTATATCATAAATATAAATGTCGAAAAAACTAGCAGAAGTTGCGTTTTGAAGAAAAATGCCCATTGAATGTAAAATTTTTAAAAGAAAATCTTGTTCAACTTGATCTATATTCAAAAGATATAAAATATCTTCATTAACATAATAAAAAGCTTTACCTTTCCAAGTTTTTAAAATGAGCTTTGTTCGCGCAGATAATGTTTTATCATACTTCACATTAAAAGTTTGAAAAATAGGTTCAAAATTACCTTTTTGATAATTTTGTTTAACTTTATCTTTTTCAAATGGATATACCCCATCCTCGATTAAAGAGGAAATATTCATATTGAGTTTTCCTAACGCTTTGTCTTTTTATCCGTTTTAATGTGTGATTTAAATGTTCGCGTTGAAACAAATTCTCCTAATTTATGACCAACTAATTGATCTGAGATGAAAATCGGTACATGTTGTCTACCGTTATAGACTGCAATTGTATGCCCTACCATTGTAGGTAATATTGTTGAAGTACGAGACCATGTTGTAATGACATCTTTTTTTCCACTAGCATTCATTTTATCTATTTTTTTTAACAAATGGTAAGCAACAAAAGGTCCTTTTTTTAGTGATCTTGGCATCTTAAAGCTATTTAATTAGTTTTTATTTTTTTTTACAATTTTAATTATGAACGTCGACGAAGAATATAAGCATCACTTGCTTTTTTATTTTTTCTTGTTTTTATTCCTAATGCAGGTTTCCCCCAAGGAGTTAATGGACGAGTCCGGCCAATAGGAGCACGGCCTTCACCACCACCATGTGGATGATCACATGGATTCATTACTGATCCTCGCACAGTTGGACGTTTTCCTAACCAACGAGTCCGGCCAGCTTTTCCACTTTGTACTAAAAAGGCATCATTATTACTAACTTCGCCGATTGTAGCAAAACATTCTTTACGAATTAAACGAATTTCTTTAGATGGTAAACGTAATGTAACATAATCCCCTTCCTTTGCTAATATTTTAGCCGAAGTACCTGCAGCTCTAACAATTTGACCACCCCGATTCGGAATTAATTCGATATTATGAACAGAAGCTCCTAAAGGAATTTTTTCTAAAGGTAAGGCATTTCCAATTACGAGTTCTGCTTCCATACCAGAAACTACCCGATCTCCTACATTCAAATTATTGGGATGTAAAATATAACGTTTTTCTCCATCGGTATAATGAAGAAGTGCTATTCGTGCATTACGGTTTGGATCATACTCAATAGCCGCTACAACACCTTCTACGTTATGTTTTTTACGTCCGAAATCAATTATTCGATATCTTCTTTTATGTCCACCTCCACGGTGCCGGATAGTAATTACTCCTCGATTATTTCGTCCTTTACTGCGGTGATTCTTTTGAATTAAACTTTTTTCTGGTTTTGTTTTTGTAATTTCAGTAAACGAAGAAAGTGCACGATTTCGTGTGCCTGGTGTATATGATTTATAAAGACGAATACTCATAAACTTGATTAATCTTAATAATTATTAATTTTCTGCAAATAAGTTTATTCTATCACCCTGTGATAAAGTTACAATTGCTTTTTTATAGTGTGACTTCCACCCTAAATATTTTCCAACACGTTTTTTCTTTTTTGGAAGATGACAAGTATTAACTTTGATTACTTTTACATTAAATAGATATTCAATTGCTGCTTTAATTGTAATTTTATCGGAATAAGGATTTACAATAAAACTATATTGATTATTTTCTAAAAGTCTTGTAGCTTTATCCGTAATAATTGGATATTTTATAATGTTTGTACTGCTACGGTTAAAATATGAAGAATCAACCACAATAAATCTCCTTTATATCCTTTACTGCTAGTGGTGTCATTAAAATTTGTTTAGCTTTTAGTAAACTAAAAGTATTTAAATTTGAAGCTAAGATCAATTCAACATTTTTAATATTTCGCGTTGCCAATTTTAAAGGAATTGTCTTTTCTCCAACAATTATTAATATTTTTTGATCTAAATTAATCTCGCAGTTTTTGCAAAGACTATAAAATGTTTTTGTTTTTGGTAGATCAAGATTTGTTTCCAAATTATCAATAATCGAAATGTTATTCCGCTTGTTATACAGCAGTGTTTGTAATGCTAATTTACGTTCTTTTTTATTTAATTTCAATATAATTTTTCTTGGTTTTGGACCAAAAATAACACCCCCACCTTTCCATAAAGGTGAACGGCTTGAACCGGCTCTTGCACGTCCAGTTCCCTTTTGACGCCAAGGTTTTCGGCCACCGCCTCGAACTTCACTTCTAGTTTTTGTTGAAATTGTACCTTGTCGTTGAGAACTTTGATGTCTTAAAATATCTTTGTGAATTAGATAATTTCCAGATTTTTCAAGTACATTCAACTCTAATTTATATTCATCCGATAATGTTTTTCCATTTATATCGACAGAATTGTATGTAATAAATTTTTGAACAGTCATACGTTTTTTTTTTGCCTAAATTTGTTCCTTTGATAATAGAATTCAAATTAATTTGAGACGTGAATGGTTACTAAATTGCCAGGTTTTCCTGGTACAGAACCTTTTACAACTAAAATGTTTTCATTACCATTAACTTGAATGATTTTTAACTTTTTCGTTTTTGTAACTTTATTACCTAATTGACCAGCCATTTTTTTACCTGGTAAAACACGTCCTGGAGTCGTACCCATACCAATAGAACCTGGTGCTCTGTGGTTTTTAGAACCATGAGTCATAGGTCCTCGTGTGAAATTATGGCGCTTTTGAAGTCCTGAAAATCCTTTTCCAGAGCTTTTGCCGGTTACATCAATAAATTGACCTGTCGATAATGATTCAACATTTACAACTTGACCTACTTTGAATTCTTCCGGATTGTTTACTCGAAATTCTTTTAAATATTTCAAGGGTTGAATATTTGATTTTTGTAAATGACCGAGTTCGGGTTGAGTTAATGATTTGTTTGAGACAGTACCATACCCAATTTGTATTGCATTGTATCCATCATTTAAATCAGTTTTGACTTGCGTAATAACACAAGGACCAACTTTTAAAATTGTAACGGGAATAATGTTACCGGATTCGTCAAAAATTTGAGTCATACCAATTTTATTACCTAATAAACCTAAAGACACAATATTTCTCCAAATAATATATATATATAAATTAAATTAGAATTAACTGTTATAAAAGCCAAAATAGATTAGTTTAAATTGATGTAGCTTAAATAATAAAACAATCTAAATTGTTAAATTACTTATAATTTAAATAAAATTTATTTGTTTGTCTATAAAAGATAAATATACACTTTTATTTAAACTTTTTTTTACGGATACTAGGGTTCTTTTTATTTTCCTAGTATGATTTATATATTTGAATTAAATAAATTATTTATAAAAACATAATGGGAAAAGTTGTAGGTATAGATTTAGGTACAACAAACTCGGTAGTAGCAGCTATTGAAGGTGGTCAACCGAGTGTAATTGTAAATGCAGAAGGATTACGAACAACGCCGTCAATAGTTGCATATACAAAGAAACAAGAATTATTAGTGGGACAAATAGCAAAACGTCAAGCAGTTATCAATCCTGAGAATACGTTTTTTTCTGTAAAACGTTTTATTGGCTCAAAGGAACTTGAGATTTCCGCTGATTCTAAAAAATTACCATATAAAGTCGTTAAAGACCAAAATGGTAACATCAAAATTAATTGTTCATCATTAAATAAAGAATTTAGTCCTGAAGAAATTTCTGCTCAAGTACTAAGAAAATTAATTAATGACGCAACTAGTTATTTAGGACAAGATGTAACTCAAGCTGTTATTACAGTACCAGCCTATTTCAATGACTCTCAGAGACAGGCGACAATGGATGCTGGAAAAATTGCAGGCGTTGAAGTTTTAAGAATCATTAACGAACCAACTGCTGCCTCTTTAGCATATGGTCTTGATAAAAAACAGAATGAAACAATTTTAGTATTTGATTTAGGAGGGGGAACTTTTGACGTTTCTATTCTAGAAGTTGGTGACGGGATTTTTGAAGTTTTAGCGACGGCCGGTGATACAAATTTAGGTGGTGACGATTTTGATAAAGTTTTAGTTCGATGGTTAGTTAAAGAATTTGAAGATCAAGAAGGTATTGATTTAACTCAAGATATTCAAGCGTTACAACGATTAACGGAAGCAGCTGAAAAGGCAAAAATGGAATTATCAACAGTAGAAAAAACAACAATTCATTTGCCTTTTATTACCGCAGATAAAACAGGTCCAAAACATATTGAAAAAGAATTAACACGAAAAACATTCGAAACTTTATGCCAAGAATTAATTGAGCGTTGCCAAATTCCTGTCGAGAAAGCACTAACAGACGCTCGACTAGAAAAGTCTGATATAAATGAAGTTGTTTTAGTAGGTGGTTCAACTCGAATTCCAGCAATTCAAAACTTAGTAGAATCGTTAACAAATAAAAAACCAAATCAGTCGGTTAATCCTGATGAAGTTGTTGCTATTGGAGCCGCTATTCAAGCAGGTATCCTTGCTGGTGAGATTAAAGATGTTCTATTATTGGACGTAACACCATTATCATTAGGTGTTGAAACTTTAGGTGGTGTAATGACAAAAATTATTGCTCGAAACACTACTATACCTGTGAAGAAATCTGAAATGTTTTCAACTGCCGTTGAAAATCAAACAAATGTAGAAATTCATGTTTTACAAGGCGAAAGAGAACTAGTAGCAGGAAATAAAAGTCTTGGGAACTTCCGCTTAGATGGGATTCCAGCAGCCGAACGTGGTGTTCCACAAATTGAAGTTACGTTTGATATAAATGTAGATGGTTTACTATCGGTGAAAGCAAAAGAACTTGAAACTGGAATTGAGCAATCAGTAACAATACAAGGGGCGTCAAATTTAGACGAAAGTGAAGTTAGTGATATGTTAGCTGAAGCTGAAAAATATGCAGCTTTGAATAAAGAAAAAAGACAGAATATTGATTTGAAAAACCAGGCCGAAACTTTATGTTTTGAAGCTGAAAAAGAACTTGATCTTTTCAAAACAAGTATACCTGAAGAAAAACAACAAAATGTACAAAAACTGATTGAAAATATTCGTCAAGATACTCAAACCGATAATTTTGAATCTTTAAAATTACTTGTTGAAGAATTAAAAATGGCTATGAAAGACATGGTGGAGGCAAAACCTTTCGTAGATCAAACAGATACAGATCCAATGTCTAATTTAAATGATCTATAAAATTGTTCTTATCAAATCAAATTAACTTTTTTGATTTGATAAGATTAAAACAAGTATTTTTATTTTACTAATCAGTTTCATCAACAATAATACATTCTGTTGTTAAAATCATACTTGCAATAGACGTTGCATTTTGTAATCCCGAACGAGTTACTTTAGCCGGATCTACAATTCCTTCGTCATACATATTACCAAACACATTTTTTGCAGCATTGTAACCAATTTCAAATTCTTGTTGTTGAACTTTTTCAATTATAACAGGTCCATTAATACCGGCATTCTCGGCAATACGTTTTAGTGGTGCTACGATAGCACGTGAAATGATCATTGCTCCAATTAATTCATCTTCTTTTAAATTAATTTTTGCCCAAGTTAAAAGATTCTCTGCTAAATGAGCTAATGTTGCCCCACCTCCAGGAACAATTCCTTCTTCGACAGCAGCACGAGTAGCATTTATAGCATCTTCTAACCTTAATTTTTTATCTTTCATCTCCGTTTCTGTAACCGCACCTACACGAATTACAGCAATTCCTCCTGAAAGTTTAGCGATTCGGTCTTGTAACTTTTCTTTTTCATAACCTGTATCTGCAATATTAACTTGCTTACGAAGTTGCTCACAACGAGCTTTAATTTGTTCAATTTCTAAACCATCTCCAACAATTGTTGTTGAATCTTTGTTTACTATAATGCGACGAGCTTGTCCTAATAAATTTACTTGAATATTTTCTAAACTTAACCCGGCATCTTGCGTAATAACAGTTCCACCAGTTAATACCGCAATATCTTCTAACATTTGTTTTCTTAACTCACCAAATCCAGGTGCTCGAACAGCAACTACATTAACAATTCCACGTAATTTATTTAAAATTAATGTTGCCAATGCTTCTTTTTCAACATCTTCAGCGATAAGTAATAATGGACGTTTAGTTTTCGTAATTTGTTCTAAAATGGGTAATAAATCTTGTTGAACTAAAGTAATTCGTTTATCAGTTAATAAAATAAAAGGATTTTCGTAAGAAACTTCCATTTTTTCTGTATTTGTAATGAAATAGGGTGAGATAAAACCTTTTTCTAATTTCATACCTTCAGTAATTTCAAGCTCTGTTATAATTCCTTTGCCTTCTTCTAAAGATATTACACCTTCTTTTCCTACTTTTGATAAAGCATCAGCAATTAAAGATCCAATAAGATTGTCATTTCCAGCAGAAATTGAAGCTACTTGTTCAATCGATTGGATATCTTCAACAGGTTGAGCAAACTCATTAATTTGCGTTACTAAATATTGTGTAGCTTTTTCCATTCCTAATTTGATAGATATAGGATTGGCTCCGGCCGTTACATTTTTTAAACCTTCTTTTACCATTGCATAAGCTAATACTGTTGCGGTTGTAGTACCATCGCCAGCTACATCATTCGTTTTAGAAGCTGCTTGTCGAATTAAAGCTACACCTGTATTTTCAATATGATCTTCTAAATTAATTTCTTTCGCAATTGTTACACCATCATTTACAATTTGGGGAGAACCATATGGCTTTTCTAATACAACATTACGACCTTTTGGACCTAACGTTACCGAAACAGCTTCAACCATTATTTCCATGCCACGTTCTAATGCTCGTCTCGCATTATCTTGATATAATATTTTTTTTGCCATAATTTTCTGTTTTTATTTAATTAATTGTTAGATTATATAGAAAATGTTTGAAAATATACTTTATGTTAGTTTATAGTCATTATGCAAGTAAAAAGAACGAATTTTGTTAAAATTTTTTTCAGTAAAAGCTTTACTAAAACTAATAATTACAACTAGTATTATTATATATAACACAGTAAGGGCTTGTAGCTCAGTGGACTAGAGCACGTGGCTACGAACTACGGTGTCAGGGGTTCGAATCCCTTCTTGCCCAATAATTAGAGTCGAAAGACTTTAGTAAAAATTACTATTAACTGTGTTATTATTTTGGGGTGTCGCCAAGCGGTAAGGCTGTGGACTTTGACTCCGCCATTCGTAGGTTCGAATCCTGCCACCCCAGTTTAATAAGTTTTAGGTATATTATAGTAAAATTTTAACAATTTTAAATTGGTTGCACATTTATAATTATTTTTCAATTTAAGAAAATTTGAATTCAATAAAAGAATTAAGACAACTTGTAAATAAATTAAGGATTCTACTGGTAGTAGAATTTTAATGGCTTTATAACTTGTATATAGAAGATATAGTTTATTAAATTTTCAATAATAATTGCTAATAGTTAAAAGGATGAGCTTATGGAAGCTAAAATTCAATTTATAAAAGGACTGGATGAAAAAGTATTACCAGATGTTAGACTAACTCGTTCACGTGATGGAAGTACTGGAACAGCTACATTTCGATTTAAAAATCCGAATATTTTAGATAAAAGTACTGCTAAAGAAGGTGAAATAACTGGTATGTATTTAATTGATCAAGAAGGAACATTAGAAACACGGGATGTAAATGCTCAATTTATTAATGGTAAACCAGAAGCAATCGAGTCAATATATATAATGAAAAGTCCTGAAGCATGGGATCGATTTATGCGATTTATGGAACGATATGGTGAAAGTAATGGGTTAGTTTTTACTAAAGCAAGTTAATATTAAAAACTACTCAATCTACATTTAAAAATATAGATTGAGTAGTTTTTAATCTAATCAAATAGATGTAATCCCATTAAAACTATTTCTAATAGAAGAGATGATTGCTGGTTTAGTTTTACAAATACTTTCAAGTTAACTTCTCATTTTGGTATATTAAAATAATAACAATATTATAGAGTTATTTCTACTTAATTAAATTTGTTGTTCTTTAAATCTAAATTTTTATTTGATTAACTAAAGTTTATTTAGAGTTTACAATATAATTTCTAAACTATCTAATACCAAATCATAATCAAAAATCTTGCTTAAAACTTATAGAATTAT